AAATCATTTAATGAAAGTAGATTATCTTTCCATTCATTTAACAACTAGAATATCTCTTCCCGAACCAAACATGAATCTTTCGATTCATTTGGCTCTCACGCTCAATTGTTTCTTTTATCTTTTCTTTTATTGATGGACATTCCCATATCTTTGAATGGAATGAGCCTATCCTCTCTTTTCTGTTCGTATTCAAAGCTATCGAAACTGATCTAACATCAGAATCTTAGGAGGACTCTTCAGACCAGACAAAAAATAAAAAATTGTCAGCAAAGTTGTTTCTTTATTTGTTCTTTATTTAGAACTTCTTTCTTTCAAAAAAAAAATATTTGAAAGAAAAAAGAATTCTATTATACTATTAGAATAGAAATAGAATTGAATATAATTCTGAACTTCATTACTTCATTCTCATTATTATTAGAATGAGATTTCGATTTTTTTCATCCAAAAAATTCTCTTTTTTATACAAATACATTTTATCATTTTATACAAATATTTTATATAAATACAATACATAGGTCGTCGATTCGGCAGTGGGGGGGAAGATACCCATTTTTCCAGTGAATGGTTCAAATAATTTTATCCATATGAGTGTTCTACATCGAATAAATTCCCAATTATTCCTTTTTTATTTTTATCATTTTTAAACCTTTTTGGTACTAACCTAGCGGTAGAAAGAGTACCATGCTATGCTGTGCCTGGACTTCAAACAATTGATCTTTAACCATGTAAAAGACCTCAACATTATTGGTTGATAGAGAAGAGAATCAAAGTTCATTTACCAATTAATCACGAAATGCTATGGTTCTTACATATGATTTCTGAATGAAATCCAATTCAGAAGTAATTCGTCGAGATTGTGCACCCTTTGTTCCTAGTTCTGCTATAAAAAAGAATACATAAATAGAAAGAAAGTGCAGTCGGTGAAATCCAACCTATTCTTGAAATAAACAACTCGCACACACTCCCTTTCCAAAAAAAATCAATACACCCAGCACTACGCTTAGATTTATTGGATTTGTTGCTAAAATATCGGTATTAAACTCGAAACTCCCAGCGGATGACCAGTGCCCCACGGAAACAAAAGAATCAATTAGATTTTTCATATGCTCTCCCTTTATAGATAGGACTAACAAAGAACAGAGTTCTTTTTGTATCACTCCGCTTATTCTTCTTAATGGAATTTGAGAATTCTCAAATTTCTTAGTTATGGTTATGTTTTTCTTCTAAGATGAAATGAAACATTAAACAAAAGGATTTGCAAATAAAAGAGCTAATGCCACGACCAGTCCATAAATTGTTAAAGCTTCCATAAAAGCCAGACTAAGCAATAAAGTACCTCGTATTTTACCCTCTGCTTCTGGTTGTCTCGCAATACCTTCTACGGCTTGGCCCGCAGCAGTACCTTGACCAACCCCAGGTCCGATAGAAGCAAGCCCTACAGCCAATCCAGCAGCAATAACGGAAGCAGCAGAAATAAGTGGATTCATGGTAAGCTCCTCGCACCAAAAAAAGAAATGGTTAATGATACAACCTACCAATGAATTAGTACTTAATCTACTTCTTTTTCTACTTCTACTTTTACTATTTACTTTACTACACTTATTTTTTATTTTTTGATCTTTATCACTAAAATCTATCGGGTCGAAGTAGCTAAAAGCTCCAAATGGAATTCATAATATTACTGAATTGTCAGAACTACTTCGATATACCGTTTTTCCTTTCTACCTTATGTAATAGATATGTATACGATTTTAGTCATTGCGTTTCCTTGTTTATAAAATATTCTATTCTTTCTCTTTCATTCAATTCACAATAACAGACAAAATAGAAAAAGGACTGATATGGGAATCCATATAAATGCAGTGGGCTAGAAAAAAAGAGATAGGGGTAATTGCTATTTAACTAGTAAATAACATATACTTTTCTTCTTCCATAACGTAAATCACCTGCACTTTTTCTTCTATTAAATCGTATTCTGGAACCATTCTTCGAAACATACACAAGGATTGATACTCATAGGCATTACATATACATATATGTAGTAATATATGTAGTAGGATCCCCAACCCTTCTTTCTATTCCAAATTCTGCAATATCATCTATCTTTCTTCATATATACATACATGTAGCTATTTGCATTTTGCATTTTCTTATCCAACCCAGTAGTGGATTATATTGAACCCCCGCATTGCTTGAATTGGGATAAGCTTCAAAAAAGACTATTTCGAAAGTTAGTCAATGATGACCCTCCATGGATTCACCTATATAAGCCGCAGCCAAAGTTGCAAAAATAAGAGCTTGAATACCACTTGTAAATAATCCAAGAAACATGACAGGTATAGGAACTACTGAAGGCACTAAAGAAACAAGAACAACAACCACTAATTCATCAGCCAATATATTCCCGAAAAGTCGAAAACTAAGAGATAAAGGTTTTGTGAAATCTTCTAGAATATTAATTGGTAAAAGTATTGGAGTTGGTTGAATGTATTTCCCGAAATATCCCAATCCTTTTTTGCTAAGACCCGCATAAAAATATGCCACTGACGTAGGTAAAGCTAAAGCAACAGTAGTATTTATATCATTCGTGGGCGCAGCTAACTCTCCATGAGGTAACTTTATGATTTTCCAAGGTAAAAGAGCACCTGACCAGTTAGAAACAAAAATAAATAGGAACATCGTTCCTATAAATGGAACCCAAGGACCATACCCCTCTCCAATCTGAGTTTTGCTCAAGTCTTGAATAAATTCAAGGACATATTCGAAGAAATTCTGACCGTCGGTCGGAATGGTTTGTGGATTCCGAACAGCTATGATGACTGAACCTAATAAGATAGCAATTACAACCCAAGAAGTGATAAGTACTTGGGCATGAATTTGTAAACCTCCTATTTGCCAATATAAATGTTGGCCTACTTCTACACCTGATATATCGTATAACCCTTTGAGTGTTTGAATGGAACATGGTATAACATTCATATTGTCCTCTAACAGATTCAAAAAAGTAATTATTTTGATTCAACCATCTCTTTCTCAATTCATCTATGTTCATTCATGAATTTAAGTTATGAATCGTATATTTAGGAAATCACATAAAAAAAAAAGACCAATCATTTTATGTTTTCAATCTTAAATATTATTCAATATTCAAAACATAGTTCAAACTCCAAAAGATGCAAACCAAAATAGTAACAATCAAAGAGAGTTCACCAAAAACAAACTAATATTCTTCTTTCTTCTTCTTAATGATCAGATTAATGATAAGATAATCAACCATTTTTTAGATAACTAGAACGGCCCTCACAAATTGCAGATACTAATTTGGTAAGAATCAATCGAATCGAAGCTATAGCATCATCGTTGGCCGGAATAGAAATATCTGCAAGATCTGGGTCACAATTTGTATCGATTAAACAAATCGTCGGAATACCCAAAATGACACATTCTCGAAGAACCGTATATTCTTCTTGCTGATCAACGATAATTACAATATCGGGCAATCCCGTCATATATTTGATCCCACCCAGATATGTTTGCAAGGTAGATAACTTTCTCTTCAACATTGCTGCATCTCCTTTGGGGAGACGATTGAGTTTCCCCATCTTTTGTTCTGCTCTTAAGTCCCTGAACTTCTGAAGTCTTGTTTCTGTAGTAGACCAATTCGTTAACATACCACCAAGCCATTTTTTATTAACATAATGACATCGAGCCCTTATTGCTGCTGATGCTACTAAATCCGCTGCTTTCTTTTTGGTGCCAACGATTAAGAATTTTTTTCCCCTACTTGCTGCATCAAAAACTAAATCGCAGGCTTCTGATAAAAAACGAGCAGTTATAGTAAGATTTGTAATATGAATACCTTTACGCTTTGCAGAGATGTAAGGAGCCATTCTAGGATTCCATTTATTAGTACCATGACCAAAATGAACTCCTGCTTCCATCATTTCTTCCAAATTGATGTTCCAATATCGTCTTCCCATTTTCCCACTTTCTTTTTTTTTCAAAGAGATTCAGTACCTTGTGAAATAAATAATTGTTCCGACGGAACCTTCTACCAGGATTGACCATTAATCTACGACCCAAACCATGAATTTCATTCTTTCTTTTTTATTTCATTGATTTATTACGAAATCCATAATCGGACCAGAGAGTTAAAGTAAAAAGAATGAACCTCTTGTTAGGAATTAGTAAATTACATTACGTAAATGATTGGTCTGATGTCTCATGGAAAGTGTTTGGGGCACAAGAACAAAATAATTCTCTATGGTGTAACAAAATATCTCCCATTTCCAACTCGAATAGATTCTTCCTTTTGATTTTCAAATGAATGTTTTTGTCTTGCTTTGAACGATGTACTAATTTTTTGAATCCGGTACCAACCGGTATAATCCCCCCCAGAACAACGTTCTCTTTCAGGCCTTTCAACCAATCAATACGACCTCGTAGAGCAGCTTTTGCTAAAACTCGAGCAGTTTCTTGAAAACTCGCTTCGGATATGAAACTTTGAGTATTCAGAGATGACTTCGTTATTCCCAATAAGATTGCCCGATAACAGATCGCTTCGTCCAAAACACGCCCTGCTCGCTCTGCTCGCAACAATCCAATAAATTCCCCAGGTAAAAAAACATTAGACATTCCATCTTCTGAAACCAAAACTCTTGATGTTACTTGACGTACAATAATCTCTATATGTCTATTATGGATCTGTACCCCCTGGGATCGATAAACCTTTTGGATCTTATTAACCAAAGAGATACGACTTTGGGCTATGGTTAGTTCAGCTCCAATAAAGAATCCCCAGGGGATCCCAAGAATCCTTCGGATACGGTCGTCCCAACCTTCAACTCTTCTTTCGAGGTTCATCGATATTGAATCAATTGAACGAACTTCTAAGATTTGTTCCACTTTTGGAAGACCTTGCGTTATGTCACCAGATCTCGATTTTTCATATATAAATGTAATTAATGTATCTCCTTCATAAAAGGTTTCCCCATAATGGCCATGGACAGTTGCTCCTGGAGTGACCAAATAGGGCTTAGCTGATCTTATAACTAAAGAGTCAACATGAACAATGAAAATTTGACCAGATTTTTTTATGCGTGATCCGTATTTCAATAGACATACATTTTCACAAAGGAATTGTCCAAGGCTAATTATTGTCCATGCCTCTTCACAAGAATCGTGATGGAGAAAACACCAATTCAAATGGAATGAATTCCAAATGATGTTACTGCATGGATCGGGATTATAAATACTACTATTTTCATCTAGGAAACAGTATTGAAATGGAAGTACTTGAAGCACTTGGAAAGTCTGTTGAAATTTTTCAAGTAAAAAATATTTCTTTAAAAAGACTTGATTATAAGTTCTTAAATAGTAAGATGAACGAAAATTTACTATTTTAGGCACAATAGTACCTAAAGGACCCAAAAAATCCCTAATTGGAGTCAGGGGATCCGATTCTTTTGTCGCATTATTATATCTCGAAGTATTGAAGGGGCCAATTCGAAAACAATTGGATGATGACAAAATTATGAAAGATTGGCATTCCTTATTTCGATTCAACAACGTACCAAGAGTTTCCTGATGTTGGGGAAATAATTGAATCTTCGCCTTGGAATCAAAAGGATTTCTATCGGCACGATCTAATTCATTATTGGAAATCAATCCTGAACCTGCCGTATCATACCTTTTTTCGGTATACGAAATAGTGGATTTTACTAACTCAATTCGGATGAAATCACGAAGCAGATCATTTGCCCTTATTTCAACAAAAGAAGCATGAACCTCTTCTTCTATAGAACTCTTTTTTTCTTGTTCTTGGTCCCAAGTCAATACTAAGCAAGCCCGAACTAATTGAATACTTGTGTGAGAAATTCCTCGAATTGACTTGCCATTTCCATAAAGTATATAATTGACAATTCGAAGTTGTACATTATCCTTTTCCTGCAAGAGATCCTGAGAGAAAAGTGTTGCTAAATTTATCCCATCAGCTATTTCATATGTGACTACGGGCCGAACCAAAACAAAATACTTTTTTTTGGTAGGTGTAATTCGTTGGACATAGATCCAATTTTTCAATTTTTTTGATCCTTTAGAATTCTTTTTTTCCATTCCTGGTGGTATCAAAACGCCACTGTGCCTAGATATTTTATCCACCTCTCCAGAAAAATGAATATCTCCAGAAAAGATTTTCAGTTCCATACTTTTTTTTTTTCTCTCCACTCGGACTAATCCACCTACTCGACTTCTTGTATTCATATTTAAAGCAAGTCGTGTATCTACTCCAATGATACTATTGTTCCGGACCATTATGGGCGAAGATCCGGGTAAGATATGCACTTCCTCGGGAATGAAAAAAAAGCGATCTACTTTCATTTGCATTTGGTATTTCGGACTAAATTCTTTTGCTCCTCGATACTCAATAAAATCCTCTTTTTTTACGATTGAATCTACTTCGACAATCCCATATTTAGTAATTCCCGAGCTGCTTCTTCTGTATCGCGGATCATCAAAATAAGCAAGAATACTATTTCTACGTAAAATACCATTTATAGGTATTTTCATCGAAATACCAAAACAGGGTTTTAGTTTCTTTTCTTGTTCTTGATCATATTGTAAGGGAATCACGAATCTATTTCTTCGCTTTTTAGCCAAGGAATTCTCTTGACGAATAGAAGTAGAAGGCTCTATGAGATTCCAATGACCCTTGGATATGATTCGATAAGGTTTTGAATAGTCAAGAATTTCCCTATCTTTTTTACCAAAGGTATCCAACAATTTATGTCTTACTTGATCATTAGTCAGTGAGAGATCAAAGATATATCTTTCTTCGAGAGAAAAAGAATTAGCATTCATTTGATCTTGATCCTTGTGGAGTGAAAAAGACACTATATTGGATCTGCATAGACCTCCTGCTAATATCCATAAATGACTTGTTTTTGGTAATAGATGAACATTACTATATGGATATTCGGGCGCATGATAGCCATCAGTACTCCAGTGCATTTCTCCTTCTGACTCAGAATAAATATGTTTTTGAACCCTTTCTTTAAAATGAAAAGTGGACGTTCCGGCACGAATCTCGGCAATCACTTGTTCTGATTCTACATATTGATCATTTTGAACTAAAATCAAACTTTTTGTTGGAATATTCACATTATGTAGAATATCTCGACTCTCAATAGTTACATACAAGTCTATAAAACATAGAAAAGCAGGATGCCCATGACGGGTACGTGTGGGATGAACCAAATCCTCATCAAATTTGATTTTTCCATTAGAGGGAGCTCGTACATATTCGGCAGTACCACCTGTGAATACTCCGCCGGTATGAAAAGTTCTTAATGTTAGTTGAGTCCCCGGTTCCCCAATTGATTGACCCGCAATAATGCCTACGGCTTCTCCCAACTCGACCAGGTCACCATGAGTAGGACTTCGGCCATAACATAATTGACAGATCCAAGATGTACTCCTGCAAGTAAAAGGGGTTCTAATATA